AAATAAGATTCTTTCAATATCCAAATTATCTTTCATACCCACCAATTTATTATTACAATTAGTTATTGTGGGGGACCCACTAAGGTCCTTGTTCACTGGAAATGGAAGGTCAAAATGATTAAATGAAATGATTCAGATTCATCGCGCCTATCGAAGAATTTCGATGTTTGAATCGAGGGTTCTTAAAATAAGACTTATCTGATCTTATAAATTGTTAGAATTTCTTTTTTTAGTGAATAAATCCTGAATGTTTATGGGACAGTATTCAAATTAAAGATCTCATCGAAAACTTACAGCAGCTTGCCAAACAAGGGCTAAGAGAAAAAAGAGCACAGGTATGACTGGCATAAAATCTATGATTGGATTGAAAAAAGCGTAAGCCTCGGGTAATTTAGCAAAGAAAAAACTACTCGAATGAAGGGCAGAATTAAGACAGATACTGATCAAACTAAAGATATTAAGCATAACAAAACATTTCATTCTTGAGGATAAATTGTATTTTGATTGAGTTATCGATATAAGGGAAAAATTAAGAAAGTGAAAAAAAAAAAAAATCCTGCTTTTTTTGACGCACCCAATCAAAAATCCTTACATTCTCACACGAAAATAGAAGGAACCATACTTTCATACAATATCTTAATTGAATTCTATATAATGATCAACAAATTCAATTTAATTTTACAACTACACGTGTCAAATCCTAGCAATAATCTAATGGATTGCATTCATAGTGGGGTGGGAATTGACGAACGACCAATACCTATATTAGTGTTTATTAGCGTTGCATAAAAATAAAAATAAAAATGGGGCGTAGCCAAGTGGTAAGGCAGCGGGTTTTGGTCCCGCCATTCGGAGGTTCGAATCCTTCCGTCCCAGAGCATCCTGGTTTTCTCATAATATAGTTAAAGAATGTTCTTAATAATTTTCTAAATCTTCTATTTGTGATTGAGGTAAGATGGGAACGGGGATGAATGTATAATATAATTCAAAAAAAGAATGGGCTCTTCCGCGTATGCATGTCTGGCTCATAGTCATATTGAAGTTACTTAGATAAACCTTACGTCCTATATTTATTTAGATTTAATTTGTTTTATTTCACTTTGCTGCATTCTTAATCGAAATGTGAAAGAAAAACCTCTATATTCCCCAACTTCCTTATGTTACTTTATATATTTCTTATTTAAAAATAGGGTGAATTCCCTCTTGATCCCGAATTCTAAAATGTTTCATTCAGAAAATAGGGGGTTAACAAAATAGAATCCTGAGACTTCTCCAGATAAATATCCACCCGTACCTTATAGAATAAAATATGGATTACATTACTATGTTCCGATTGGGCCAATGACTATTCATGATTCCATATTGAATCAATTCCATACCGGTTCCAATTGAGAGGAATGTTATGGTAAAACTTCGTTTAAAACGATGTGGTAGAAAGCAACGTGCGACTTGAAGGACATGATCGGTTGTGGATTTTTGTATCCATCATTTTTATATAAGGTGCTCTTTACTCGACATAATTTGTTCTGTTCTACTATAACTCCTATTTAGTTTTAGTTCTGTTGTAAGTAAATAGTACACAGTGGAGCTCGAGAAGAAATGATTGATTCATTTCTCAGAGGCAAGGATCTAGGGTTAGTGTCAATCAATAAGTTGTTTCAACTTCGTAAGTATATCTTTGATATAGAAATTGAAAGGATCCAATTCCTATAAAAGTGACTTTTGGATTAAAAATTTTTATTGGAATTGAGAAAAACTATTTTGATCAAAAGTGTATCACATGGGAATCAATCGTTCGTATGATTCTTCGATAGAAAGAAATAAAAAAAAAGGTATGTTGCTGCCTTTTTGAAACGATTAAGGATCACCGAAGTAATGTCTAAACCCAATGATTCAAAACAAAGATAAAGGATCTCGTAACAAGAAAACGCCCTTTCAATTGTCTCAACAATTCAATTGGAGCCAAATCAAATTAAAGAATCAAAAAATTTGATTAGAAACGAGACAAAAAGAGGTTTAGAGACAGCTCAATAAACGAAATGCCAAGGCTCTAAGGAGTTTCCTTTTAACTCTTTGAGAATTATCCAACTTGAGTTATAAGTACGAATGATTTTTTGGGAAAAGCGGGAAGGAAGAAGAATAAACGAATCAAATCATAGTCTAATTTATTTGATTTGAGGATTTTAGAGATCTATTTGTCACTCTATTCTATCACTCTATAATAGAAAGAGACATAAATTCTAAATCTATAGAAATTCATTCTTTATAGAGCCGTACGAGGATAAAACCTCCTATACGTTTCTAAGGGGGGCATTGTTCATCTACATCTATCCCAATGAGCTATCTATCGAATCGTTGCAATTGATGTTCGATCTCGAAGAGAAGGAAGGGATCTTCGGAAAGTGGGTTTTTACGATCCGATAAAGAGTCAAACTTATTTAAACGTTCCCGCTATTCTATATTTCCTTGAAAAAGGCGCTCAACCTACAGGAACCGTTCATGATATTTCAAAGAAGGCAGAGATTTTTAAGTAACCTCGCGTTAATTTAATTAAAAATTAAACGAAATAAAAGTATTAAAAAAAAAAAAAAATAATTAACGACAAAAATATTTTCTATGTGATATGGGAGGGATAGAAAAAAGATCGAGTGAGTAGATGAACTAAGAGGATCCATAAAATTATAGGATTCTCCTCAATCCGGTGGTTGAAACTCCACAAAAAAATAAAAAAAGTCTAGCCTGCTTATTGTACCTTTGTACCTTGACGGATATTGAATAAACTCGCGATTTTCTTCTTATCCTTAGTTATTTCTTTTATCCACTATTCACCCAAACTTTTTATTATCTATGTAGTGCCAATCCAACACAAGTCTTTTTTTTTTTCTTGACGTTCATATTGACAATAGTGTATGGAATAAATATAATTCCATCGTGGATAAATAGATCTATTTATCTCCGACCCCCCAAAAAAAGTTTTATTTTTTCTTTTACTTATATAAATCTAAAATTTTTCTTTTTTTTTTTTTCTTGTGTTTCTAGTTTAATGTTTTGATGGGGTCGCGCAATCCAATCTCGTTATTTTGATTCCGATCGTATCTACACACCAAAATTACATTAATTCGGGTTGCTAACTCAACGGTAGAGTACTCGGCTTTTAAGTGCGGCTAGAATCTTTTACACATTTGGATGAAGGAACGAATTCGTCCATACCGTTGGTAGAGTTTGTAAGACCACGACTGATCCTGAAAGGGAACGAATGGAAAAAACAGCATGTCGTATCAATGAAGAACTCTAAGAGTACTTCCTCCTTACCGGATCAGTACAAAAATTTTTTTAATTATTAGATCGGTACAAAAATAGAAATTACTAGTGGGTCGAGTAAATAAATGGATAGAGCCATAGGGCTCCAATTATAGGGAAACAAAAAGCAACGAGCTTCTGTTCTTAAATTCGAATGATTTCCCGGTCTAATTAGACGTTAAAAATGTATTAGTACCTGATGCGGAAAAAGGTTCTCCCATAACCATACTAAGTGGATTCTCTATTTTTTTTATGAATCCTAATTATTAACTATATCCCTCTTCTAGAGTGGAGGCGAATGTGTAGAGGAAACGGTATATTGATAAACAGAATTGATTCTAAAGTCAAAAGAGCGATCGGGTTGCAAAAATAAAGGGTTTCTAACAATTTCCATATCCTAATAACAAACACAAAGCAATTGGATGGAAAAAGGGAGAATCCGTTGATTAGCTTATATGTCTCCAGGGTTTTTATTTTTTTTTTTTTTACTATATACCTTGTTTTGACTGTATCGCACTATGTATCATTTTATATGATAGCCCAAGAAATCCCCTGCCCTTGGTTAAAATCTATTTTAAAATGGAAGAGTTACAAGGATATTTAGCAATAGATAGATCTCGACAACAAGACTTCCTATATCCACTTCTATTTCAGGAGTATATTTATGCACTTGCTCATGATTATGGTTTAAATGGATCGATTCTTTATGATTCTATCGATAATTTAGGTTATGACAATAAATTCAGTTCACTGATTGTGAAACGTTTAATTACTCGAATGTATCAACAGAAGCCTTTGGTTATTTTTGATAATGATTCTCAACAACATAAATTTGTGGATCATAAGAATCATTTTTATTCTCAAATGATATCAGAGGGCTGTGCAATCATTGTGGAAATTCCATTTTCACTGCAATTAATATCTTCCCTAGAAGGGAAAAAAGAAATAGCAAAATCTAAAAATTTACGATCAATTCATTCAGCATTTCCCTTTTTAGAGGATAAATTATCGCATTTAAATCATGTATTGGATATACTAATACCCCACCCCATCCATCTGGAACTTTTGATTCAACCCCTTCGCTGTTGGATACAAGATATCCCCGCTTTGCATTTATTGCGATTCTTTCTTTACGAGTTTCAGAATTGGAATAATCTTATTACTCAAAAACCGAAATATATTTCGGTTTTTTCAAACGAGAATCGAAGATTATTCTTGTTCCTATATAATTTTCATGTATATGAATGCGAATCGATATTCCCCTTTCTCCGTAAACAATCTGCTCATTTACGATCAACATCTTCTAGCGCCTTTCTTGAGAGAACACATTTTTTTGGAAAAATAGAACATTTTTTGGTAGTTTTTCGTAATGATTTTCACACCATCCTCTGGGTTTTCAAGGACCTTTTCATACATTATGTCAGATATCAAGGAAAAGCTATTCTGGCTTTAAAGGGAACTCCTCTTCTGATGAATAAATGGAAGTATTACCTTATAAATCTCTGGCAATATAATTTCGACTTGTGGTCTCAACCAGATAGGATTCATATAAACCAATTATACAACCATTCCCTCGATTTTTTGGGCCATCTTTCAAGTGTACGACTAAAGCCTTCTGTGGTTAGGAGTCAAATGTTAGAAAATTCATTTATTATAGATATTGCTATAAAAAAGTTTGATACTATAGTCCCAATAATTAC